TTTTACGAACAGAAGCTCTTATTTTCATATTTGCCACCCCTTACTTTAATTTTGAATCCATTTCTTGGAATAAAATAAGTTTATTTCCATTTTCTATTTTGAATCGTATTCCTGCGAAAGAAATAGTGAAGTTTAAAAAACACCTAATCTTTCGAATCTTTGTTGCGGAGTCGATAAATTATACGACCTCTGGTTGAATCATAACGACTTACTTCAATTTTGACTCTATCTCCTGGCAATATTCGTATAAAACTACGGCGGATCTTTCCTGAAACATAACCTAGAATCATATCTTCATTATCTAAACGAACTCGGAACATGCCGTTGGGAAGCGATTCAGTAATTAACCCTTCATGAATCCATTTTTGTTCTTTCATTCCAGGTAAAACCTCCTTGAAGTATCAACTAGTAGAGGAAGAACCCTATTAGACAATCCGTCTCTTTTCTTTTCTTTTTTACAAAAAAGAAGTTTCCTATTCAACTCGGATATTAGAAAGATTACCATATATAACACAAAATTTCTCCGCCTATTCTTTCTAGTCGAGCCTCTCGGTCTGTCATTATACCCCGAGAGGTAGAAATAATTACAACCCCCATCCCGCCTAAAATTCTAGGAATTCTTTGATAGTTAGAATAGATTCGTAGACCCGGTCGACTGATCCGTTTTAAATTGAAAATATTTCGATAAGTCCTTTTCCTATTCCTTCTATGTCGTAGGGTTAAAACCAAAAAAGATTTGTTGTTTTCTCGATGTTTTCTCACGTTTTCGATAAAACCCTCTCGTAAAAGTATTTTAACAAGACTTTGGCTGATATTAGTAGATGCTACTCGAACCACGCTTTTTCTATACATATCGGCATTTCGTATAGAGGTTATTATGTCAGCAATAGTATCACTACCCATGATTAATTAAAATTATCGGTGCCTCCAATTTTGGATATAATCAACATGCTTTTTTTACGTATTTGTTTATGAATATTAATATGAATTTTGAAAGGTATATACGTGAGACAAAATCTACTAAATGAATCTTTATCTATTTTTTTAAATACCCTATTATAACCTATACCCATATCTTGGTCTAATTTTATAATACCTCAGGAGCTAATGAAACTATTTTAGTAAAATGGAACTGTCTCAATTCTCGGGCAATCGCACCAAAAACTCGAGTTCCTTTTGGATTTCCTTCTTGATCAATCACAACTGCAGCATTGTCATCATATCGTATTATCATACCGTTGTCACGTTTAAGTTCTTTACAAGTACGGACAATTACAGCTCTGACCACTTCTGATCTTTCTAGAGGCATGTTTGGAACTGCGTCTTTGATCACAGCAACAATAACGTCACCAATATGAGCATATCGACGATTGCTAGCTCCTATGATTCGAATACACATCAATTCTCGAGCCCCGCTGTTATCTGCTACATTCAAATGGGTCTGAGGTTGAATCATATCATTTTTTTTGATCTGTTTTTTACAATACAAAGTCGAAGAAATATTTTTTGTTAAAAAAAAAAAGAAACCTCCACCCGCTATTTTTAAGTCCTATTTCTTTTTTATCCCGAAATGATGAATTGAGCTCGTATAGGCATTTTGGACGCTGCTATTGAAATAGCCCTTCTGGCTATATTTTCTGTTACTCCACCCATTTCATAAAGGATTCGACCTGGTTTAACAACAGCTACCCAATATTCGGGAGAGCCTTTACCTGAACCCATACGTGTTTCTGCGGGCCTTACTGTAACTGGTTTATCTGGAAATATACGGACCCATATTTTTCCACCGCGACGTGCATTTCGTGTCATTGCTCGTCGACCTGCTTCTATTTGTCTAGATGTGATCCAAGCGGGTTCAAGTGCCTGAAGAGCGTATTTACCAAAACAAATAGTATTACCTCGATAAGATATTCCCTTCATTCTTCCTCTATGTTGTTTACGGAATCTGGTTCTTTTGGGGTTATAGTTGATGGTTTGTTTTGAATTCCATCTCTACTACAGAACCGGACGTGAGAGTTTCTTCTCATCCAGCTCCTCGCGAATAAAATCAATTCAAATTTCAAATTAAAGATTTTGAATTCAATTCAGATAGAATATAATTTGAATGAAGATATACATGTATTGAATAAGTAATATACTGAATAATGGATTTCATTTAATCTAGATCAAATATATTCTGAATTTCTATATCTTGTTTCTATAGATAACTAAATATAAATCTATTAAATAACTCTTTTTTTGTTATATTTATATATTTTATATTTTAGAATGTTAAAACAAATCTTTATTTTGTTTTACTGTTTATCGTATTGGATTGACCCAATTTTAGCAATCCAAGAAAAGAAAGTTTTCGCGGGCGAATATTTACTCTTTCCATTTCTATTTCAGTTATATCATTAGTTCATAACTTTTCCGAATAGATGAATTGGTCTCTGGCCGGTTCCGCCATCCCGATCAATGAATCATTCGAATTCTAAAATCTTTTGAATTCACAGGTTCC